CAATTCACGAGGTTTTTTAAAGCCACCAGTAAGATACACGCGAAATACGTGCAGGATCATCATTAAGACCATCATACTTGCCGACCATCTATGAACTGATCGGATTAACCAACCAAAGTTAGCTTCCGTCATTATATATTGAACAGAAGCAAAAGCCTCAGTAACGGTCGGACGATAGTAAAAAGTCATAGCAAACCCCGTAGCTACTTGTACTAAAAAACAAGTAAGCGTAATTCCTCCTAGACAATAAAATATGTTGACATGAGGAGGAACGTATTTGCTAGTTATATCATCTGCAATCGCCTGAATTTCAAGACGTTCTTCGAACCAATCATACACTTTATTGAGATAGGTAAACCAAGGGGATCCCCCTCTGAGAACCGTATATGAGAATTTCTTCTCGTACGGCTCAAACAGAAACACCCAAATACCGCTCGTAACGGATATGTGTACTAAAAAGTTTAAAACTTCTTAATGCTATGATTCAATTTTTTCTCTGAAGATACGAAAGAATCAAAATCCGAAAAGTCTTCTTTGTAGTTATAATGCCCAAATATCAAGTCGGCTCATTCGTCTTTATATTGATCATTAGGGGCCTCTTGAATCTTCTATTTACCTATTTTTTTCTTTGATTTGTGTGTAATGCGACTTTACTCTTGTTTTCTTTATTATTGATAGGAATTCTCTTGTTAAGACCCTATGAATCAATTAAAACCTTAGATTCATACGAGAACCACGATGATTCAATAAAACCTTCCAAAAAAAGTTCCAAAATTCCCTGAGTAAGAACCTTGGATTATCACTTATTCAATGACTGAATATAATGAAAAAAAGACAAAGAAACGTTTATCCTTTAACCAAAATAAGTATAAACGAAAGAATAAAATTTTTTTAATTTATCACTTCTAATTCTTTTTTCGGAGTCCGGCCACGAGGTCTGAGAAGTATGAATCATAGTTCTAATATTTGTTCTAATATTTTGTAATCTATTTCATATAATCTGTGCTCCAGATACTAGCCTAGACTGAATATCCAACGAGAGAAAATCATCTTGATCAAGATGACCGACTTATTCTCTGTCGTATCCATAGGATCAATTCTAACAAGTCACACACTCATATTCCGGAAATACAGAAAAAAAAGAAATTCCACGATCGAACTACCAAAAGGAGTGGGCTAAAAAGCGGAAACCTACATACTTAACTTTTTATTGAAAAGTTATTTAGGGGTAGGGGTTCTTGTGAATCGAATCTAATTGCTTGAAATTCCGTCCAGTAAAATGGAAGAATTATAAATCTCCAAAATAATAGATAGGAATATTGCAAATAGACCCATCGCGACACCCATCAACGGCGTAGTTCCCCACCCAGGAGCCACTTTACCATATTCCGAATTCAATGGTTTCAATAAATCCCCTACAATAGTTCGTCTTGGCCCAGATCTAGAACTATCCTCAACGGTTTGTGTAGCCATAAATAATCCTATATTTTTTTTATTCAGTGAGATCTGTTGACTTTGTATACCATTCCGTTGTAAATAAATGATCTTATCATAGATCCATTGTGGTCTTGAAATTATATAATAATGGAAACAGCAACCCTAGTTGCCATCTCTATATCTGGTTTACTTGTAAGTTTTACTGGGTATGCCTTATATACTGCTTTTGGGCAACCCTCTCAACAACTAAGAGATCCATTCGAGGAACACGGGGACTAGTTGAAGTAATGAGAAATCATTTCACCTTTTTAGTTGGAACTTTAGGCGGTTCGCGAAAAAAGATAGCGAAAAAAATTATTCCTAGAGTCGAGACTAAGAGGAATGTATAAACCAATGCTTCCATAGATTTGATTTCGGTTTACAATTATAGCTTCCATACCTGTTTAGTTGGGATCTTTTTCCGGATAAAAAAAGACCAAGACAAGAGTCAAAGAAATGAAAAGTAAGCAATCCGAATCAAGATTTATCCGGTACCCTATCTATGTCAAATCAAAAAATAAAGGAAAAAAGGAACAGAGCAATCTTGTATCAGACTATACTCTTTTTGTAGTTGGATCTCCAAGTTTTTGGAATGCCCCAAATTCTACTTGAGCGTCCAAATCTGGGTCAATCCCAGCAAAGACATCTCTGAACAAGGTTCTAGCACCATGCCAAATGTGTCCGAAGAAGAAGAGCAAAGCAAACGAAGCATGCCCAAAAGTAAACCAACCCCTTGGACTGCTACGAAAAACCCCATCGGATTTCAAAGTAGCACGATCTAATTCAAAAATTTCACCCAATTGAGCACGTCTAGCATATTTTTTCACAGTAGCAGGATCCTTATAACTGACTCCATTGAGTTCACCGCCATAGAACTCAACAGTTACACCGACCTGTTCAACACTATACTTTGATTCTGCTCTTCGAAAAGGAACATCGGCTCTAACAATTCCGTCTCCGTCTACTAAAACAACCGGAAATGTTTCAAAAAAGGTCGGCATACGGCGTACAAAAAGTTCGCGCCCTTCTTTATCTCTAAAAACAGGGTGTCCTAACCACCCAACAGCTATTCCATCCCCGTTGTCCATGGAACCCGCTCTGAATAATCCACCTTTTGCGGGATTATTCCCGATGTAATCATAAAAAGCTAATTTTTCAGGAATTTTAGACCAAGCTTCTGATAAACTTTGATTTTCGGCTAGCCCGGCACTAACTCTTCGATATATTTCTTGCTGGAAGTATCCCTGATCCCATTGATAACGAGTGGGACCAAATAATTCAATCGGGGTAGTTGCTGAACCATACCACATAGTTCCAGCAACAACAAAAGCTGCAAAAAAGACAGCAGCGATACTACTCGAAAGGACGGTTTCAATATTTCCCATACGTAATCCTTTGTATAGCCGTTGGGGCGGACGAACACTAAGATGGAATAGGCCCGCTAATATGCCCAATGTACCTGCTGCAATATGATGAGAGGCTATTCCGCCCGGAACAAAAGGATCAAACCCTTCGACACCCCACGCAGGATTTACAGCTTGTACCCTTCCGGTTAATCCATAAGGATCGGATACCCATATTCCCGGACCATACAATCCTGTTACATGAAATGCGCCAAAACCGAAGCAACCCAACCCTGAGAGAAATAAATGAATTCCAAAAATCTTCGGCAAATCCAAAGAAGGTTTTCCTGTACGTTCATCACAAAATATTTCGAGATCCCAATACACCCAATGCCAGATAGCTGCTAAGAAGCACAATCCAGAAAACACAATATGTGCTCCGGCCACACCTTCGTAACTCCAAATACCCGGATTCGTTATAGTCCCTCCTGTGATACTCCAACCCCCCCATGAATTGGTTATTCCTAAACGAGTCATGAAGGGTATAACGAACATACCTTGTCTCCACATTGGATCAAGAACAGGATCAGAGGGATCAAAAACTGCTAATTCGTATAGGGCCATTGAACCGGCCCAACCAGCAACTAGAGCTGTATGCATTATATGAACAGAAAGCAAACGACCGGGATCATTCAATACAACGGTATGAACACGATACCAAGGCAAACCCATGGAAATACCCCTTTATCAACGAAAAATAGACACTATGTAACTTTATTGCACTGAAAAAAAATATGCTATGGACCTCCCCTTTTGAGGGGATTATCTTGGCGAAAGGATTAATATTTGGTCTATTCTTTTAGTAATAATGGAACAATTCTATTCTATTCGTAGGAACAAAAAGAAGCAGATCTATTCTATACTCGATAAGTACCAATACGCAATGGTGGATGGGAATTGATCCTATTTTATATGAGTGAATGTATACATATTTGTTCATCATTCAAAAGATCTATTCGGAAGAATTTTCCCTTATTCAATCTATGTATAAAATATGCTAAAAGAGAAAATCTGATAAAGGCCGATTTTTTTTATTAAGACAATAAACCCGTTGTTACGCTTCCACATCAAAGTGAGCTATAGTACTTAATTCTTTTTTCTTTGCTTTAATGCCTATTGGTGTTCCAAAAGTACCTTTTCGAAGTCCTGGAGAGGAAGATGCATCGTGGGTTGACGTATAGTGCGACTTGTCAGATATATTGGGTCATATGGTATTTCCCCGTTCTCTCCCCCGATCGAGATATCCTCTCTTTCGCCCAAGACGGATTGATTTAATTATCAAAAATTTGGAGCGCGAAGTTCAATTAGATCTATTTTGGGGGGGGTATCCAGATTAATATTATCAATTAGACTAATTTATGGTTTTCTTAGTTGTACTAATAAAATGAAGTATCCAGGCTCCGCTTAGAAAAAACTCAATTTGGAATCCATCTATTCTATGATTACTACTTGTAGCATATTCTATTTAGAAATAGCATTGATATAAAACTGTTAATCAATCGAGTAATATGATGAATACGTTGGTTGAATATTTGGTTAAAAGTATGAAGTAAATTGAAAAAAAAAAAAAAAAAAAGAAGTTGCTATTGGGGCATTTGTCCTATATGTGCAAATCCAAATCGGGCAGATCTTTACTCGGAGTAGAGCATAAACCTAAAAGAATTGAAGAAGACCATTCAGGAACAAGAAAATGACATCGAAATTTGAATTTGATTTCGATGAAACAATACATCAATGAAAAGTTAGTTCGATAAATTTAATGAATTGGTTTTTTATTTATTGAAATTTATAGTATAGATAAACGACCACGGGCCAGGGCCAAAGGACAAAACTCATCTTTGTTGAAAAATGGAAGGGAAGAAAAAGACGCTTCATTAGAAGTTAGAAAGAGTCCTCTAAAGAAGGCTAGAATCTAAACATTGATTCTTTTTTCGCTATTTTTTTGAACCGTATGCATCAAAAGGTGCCCGTACGGTTCTTAAGGGATACAATTTTATCCTAATCAACCGACTTTATCGAGAAAGATTACTTTTTTTAGGCCAAGAGGTTGATAGCGAGATCTCGAATCAACTTATTGGTCTTATGGTATATCTCAGTATAGAGGATGATACCAAAGATCTGTATTTATTTATAAACTCTCCCGGTGGATGGGTAATACCCGGAGTAGCTATTTATGATACTATGCAATTTGTGCGACCAGATGTACAGACAATATGCATGGGATTAGCCGCTTCAATGGGATCTTTTATTCTAGTCGGAGGAGAAATTACCAAACGTCTAGCATTCCCTCACGCTCGGCGCCAATGAATTTGTTTTTTTTTTTTTTTAGACAAAAAATAAAACTATGCCTTCACCATATAAAATATGAATATTAAGTAATAATAGCATGGCACTTTGAATTCGATATGAGAATTTTTTTTCTTGTTTTTTTATAAACCATTAGATTATGTATCGAAAGAGTAGTATGAGATAAAAGGCATTTCCGATTTTAGCTGATTTATCGGAGGCCTCTTTCAGCGTCACAAACTTTTTTGTTTTCACGACGGAAGGCTCTTAACAATATTTTTGTTATGAAAGAATACGAAATATTTATTTATATTTATAAATTGAAATACGAAAAAAAAGAAACTTTGGGATTGCTGAATAACAAACGAAATAATAAAGCAACGGAACCATCATAGTATTTGAAAATTACTAAAAAAGGAAGGGTGGTTATTGGATCATTTACTGCTCTGGGTCTGATAGATCCTCTATTTTCTATTCCTTCGACGGAAGGTAAAAATGAATTCCATTGTGGAGCCGTATGCACTGCACAAAGGATGCCTGTACGGTTGTTAATCCTATCTTTTTTTTATTATCTTTGACTCATCATGATCATGCGAGATAGAGAAAACCATTTAGTAAATCATCAGGGTAATGATCCATCAACCTGCTAGTTCTTTTTATGAGGCACAAACAGGAGAATTTATCCTGGAAGCGGAAGAACTACTGAAGCTGCGCGAAACCATCACAAGGGTTTATGTACAAAGAACAGGCAAACCCTTATGGGTTGTATCCGAAGACATGGAAAGGGATGTTTTTATGTCAGCAACAGAAGCCCAAGCTCATGGAATTGTTGATCTTGTAGCGGTTTAATAAAAAATAGCAGGGATTTCACGCAAAAATACGAAATTTGAGATTTTATCTTCTTACCGGGGGTTAATATAATATTTTCTATTACTATTAATCCTATTAATATAGAATTATAGAAGTAATTCATAATCATCCGGTTAGGATTGATCTAAACCAACTCATTATGTATACAATTCAACATGCCAACTATTAAACAACTTATTAGAAACACAAGACAGCCAATCAGAAATGTCACCAAATCGCCCGCCCTTCGGGGATGCCCTCAGCGTCGAGGAACATGTACTAGGGTGTATGTGCGACTCGTTCAGACCATGGACCGGGACAAAAGAAAGTACAAAATTTTTCCCGTATCAGTGATAAGTACCAGTGAATAGGATAGAATGAATGGAAGAACTCCGTTCACTACCTAAAAATCAAGAAAAAAGATTGATCGTATCCTTTTATTGTGTATCAAATTTATGGTTTCTATTGGTGCAAATCCAATCACCTCAATTTTCCATTTTAGATGAGAAAGAATTCCCCATTGGTAACAAATGCTTATCCATTAAGCAGAGGAAATCTTATTTAACAGAAAGATTATGGCCTTATTCTTCCAAGAACGGACTAAGAGGGTCAGCTACCCAACTAATCTTCATAATTAAATACCGTTACTGTATAGGCGATCTCGTTGTGAAAGACCGATTACTAGCTAATTCATGGGTAGAGCCAAAGAGGGTGAACTGTACAAGTTAACAATAACATTGATGAAATAAAAGAAGGAGCTCCGGTGTATAGAGAGGACCTCACCGTTTAAGAAGTAATCATAGAAACGAAGGAACCCACTATTTCTTTATCCATTTCTATTTTGATTTATTTACTCTATGTCTTTTTTATACCTAGTACCAATACAATTTCGTATTTTGGGGTGACTAGAACAAAAAAAGAAATCGTGGTCGGGAAGGTTATAGTAGCAAAAGCCATTGGAATTTTTATTTTATACATTGGAAAAATACGTTTTGTTATTAATAGACTAGGAAAGGAGAAAGGAATAACTGAAAGAAAGGAAATCAATTAGTTATTCATCAAAGTTTCATTTATTCAATGACTAGAATTAAACGAGGATATATAGCTCGGAGACGTAGAACAAAAATTCGTTTATTTGCATCAAGCTTTCGAGGGGCTCATTCAAGACTTACTCGAACTATTACTCAACAGAAAATAAGAGCTTTGGCTTCAGCTTATCGGGATAGAGGTAGGCAAAAAAGAAATTTTCGACAGTTGTGGATCACTCGAATAAATGCAGTAATTCGATCTAATAAGATAGACTACAGTTATAGTAGATTCATACACAATCTGTACAAGAGGCAGTTGCTTCTTAATCGTAAAATACTTGCCCAAATCGCTATATTAAATAGGAATTGTCTTTATATGATTTCCAATGAGATCATAAAATAAGAAGATTGGAAAGAATCCAGCGGAATGCTTAAAATGGAGTTCTCTGGAGAATGAACTCCGAGAAGGTAGAATAGAAATTAGTATGATAAAATATCATAATATGATAAAGTGGTCAAAATGAGCAAATATGTTCAATAAAAAAAAGATTTATTCTTCTTCCCCTATTATTTTTTTTTCTTACGACACGACAATTAAATCTAGATTTTCGGATTTTTCGAAAAAAGCATCAATCTGCGGTTGAGTTTGGATTAGAATTTGAATTCAATTGAAGAGTAAGCCTATTTATTCCTGGTTCTAAGACCAATAGTTCTAGCGGTCGACTCGCTTCTTTCAAATTGTTTCTCATTATTAAGAAAAGGTAACAAAGATAAAATACGAGCTTGTTTTATAGCAATAGTAATTAAGCGTTGCTGTTTTAAGGTCAATCTATTTACCCGTCTAGATAATATTTTTCCTTGTTCACTAATAAATCGACTAATTAAACTCATGTTTCTATAATCAATTCGATCCCCCGATTGAATCGGGGGCAAACGCTTACGAAAAGATCGTTTGGATTTAAGAAGGAGTCGCTTGGATTTATCCATGGTTTGTTTATTCCTTATCCCGAAAATCCTATTTCGATCGGATCTAAAATGATTTAGAATTAAGAAATAGGATTTGGTTTGTTTATATTAAAATCTAAAATATGTCTAATATATGTAATTTTTCATCTTCCTTGGATTGGAAAAGGGTGACACACAGACGATCGGTTCGATCTATTTCTTTATCTCCCCATGAATCGTATGTTTGTAACAACGGGGACAGAATTTTCTCAATTCCAATCGACTAGGCGTATTGTGTCGATTCTTTTGAGTAATATATCTGGAAATACCCATTGATTCCCTATTAACACCGTTTCGAACACAACGAGTACATTCCAAAATAACTGTTACTCGGGCATCTTTACCCTTGGCCATGAACCTCCTTTGTATTTGTGATTCACGCAACTCTTCCATTTTCCGATCCAAAAGGAAGAAAAAAAGAGAAGTTGGTAACTCGAAATAAAATTATGAAAGATTTCGTTGCAATCAAATATAAAATATAGTCATACAATGATTTCTAAATTTAGAATCGCAGTACAGTTTTTCATTTAAGTATCGTGTATGATATTGTTGCCCTAGCCATCACATTTTCCTTTTCGTTCTCACTTGGAACCCGGCGCCGAGTCCGAGTTTGACTGAGGTTGAATCCATTGTGATTCTTTCTCTTTTCTAACGTATTCTAAGTCTAAAAACTCGAAAAAAAAAGGGGGAAGGGGATTAGTCACAGATATTTGATTGTTTTTCTAATCTTCTTCACCCCTTCCCAAGTCAATAACTAGAATGAAAAAAATGGGAATACCAACGCATCCGGGAATAAACGATTGATCTCGATTAATAGACCCGCTAAAGCCCCGAACCATATAGTACTTACTACCGGTGCCACGGAGAGATATGTTTTTAGATCTCGCATTTTAAACCCTCCTTATAGTAATTTGTAATACATAATGGTATTACATACCATCAAATGTATATATAGTTAATAACCGCTTGTATTGTACGCGGAATTCCTAATTCAAATTGAAATGTACAACAGTTCAATTCGGTAGATATTCCCTTTTTTATTAAAAAAAATATGTTGCTTTCCGCCCCCCCAAATATTCATTTTTCTTTACGGCGGATTTCATATTTATTATTTCATACGTATAGAAGTCTTTTTATTATATTTTATATATGATATGAGACAAAAAAGAAGAAATGGCAAGATAATTTGTATATACCGATGGAGGAAATAAATAAAAAATGTGGAAAACAAGACAGCGATTCTCTACAATGACACTGTAGACCAATTGAAAGGGATGTAGCGCAGCTTGGTAGCGCGTTTGTTTTGGGTACAAAATGTCACGGGTTCAAATCCTGTCATCCCTACCTATTACTTATCTTCTGAACAGTAACGAGGAATCCATTGAGATCCATAAAAATTGAACATACATATACCGAATCAATCTTTTTTTTTATTTAATTTTATGATATTCTATATGATAATATATGTATGCAAGATATAGTAGGGTTGCAGTTAGTTTGATAATAAAACGCTCTTAGTTCAGTTCGGTAGAACGCGGGTCTCCAAAACCCGATGTCGTAGGTTCAAATCCTACAGAGCGTGATTCGATTCTTGTTGTTGTTAGATCTAAAATTATACTGAAATAATTCAACAGAAATAAAAATTTGACCTCCTATCAAGCAAGTAGGAGGTCAATCAAAAAAAGAACTGTTAATTAATCAAAGGTCCAACTGATCCCCACGTCTGTATTGTAAATATGCGGTCACAAATAATCCAGCCAAAGTAATAGGAATTAGACCTAATACGATTCCAAATAGAAAAACTTCAATCATTTCAATTTAGTTGAACGAGGAAAAGGAGAGGTAATATCTATCCTTCAAATATTAATCTGTATTGCCCATGAATCTCAATGACCAAAAATTGGAAATTGAATTGACAAGGTAAAGAACTCTACAATATCAATATATCGAATA